GTTTACAGAATCGCATAAAATTTTATCTAACTCCATATATGTGTATATGGAATATATGAAATACATATGAGCGACAGATCCAATTGGAACGAAATTCGAAATTGAGCAATTTTACTTAACTGAGTTAGACTTATGGAGTTTCGTATAGAATAGCAAACCAAAAAGGGATTCCATTTCGACTATTATTATGATATTAATATTCCAATACGATTGGATAACAGATACCGGTAAAATAACTAGATTCGGGATTTGATCTGTTCGATGAGCTAAAGTAAAGACCTAATCATCAGAAACAATCAATATAATCAATAGAAAGTTGATTTTTTTAGCATGTAGTTTTTTTTGTGACTTGAATTGTTAAGCTCAAAGCAAAATAGTTTGCATAGAAGAGATAGATTTTTATCTATTTTTGGTAGTAGAGTTCACATAATACGATTTAAGCGCATAATAAGAACATAAGATAAAGAAGGCCTTTTTTAACCCTATACGGATATATATAGCTATCTATATGTGTCTCTCTTTTTATATTGCAGTTCTATCTATTCTGGACATCACATGTCATGCCCTATCAAAAGTTCTATTTTCTCTCAGAATTATGGACAGATCAGATATTCGATTAGTTATCTGTGTAAGAATTTACAGTCTGGGGTTTACATATATTCCTAATTGTTGTTATAATTGAAATTGAGAAGGATTTTTTTTATTGAAAAGAATCAATACTGATTCCTTACTTACATATCAATTTCAATTTTCTGCTATCCCTAGCATTAGAGAAATACAATTGGAGATTCAAATCCAAGAATTGTTTATGAATTCACATTCAATAGTTAATGGTTCCAATTTGTCTCCTTTTGTGAATGAAAATTGACATTTGGTTTTTTATTTCGGGGAAGGCATTTCCATATTTTATGGTTTAAGTTTAGATAGTATATGTTTTAAGATACTATAAAAATTAATCGAAAAGATAGATCCAATCCAAATCAAAAACAAGGAAGGATTTCTTTTATTTCTATTTCATTTAAATTCATTTTTCATTTAAATTCATTTAAAGGGATTAAGATTAAAAAAATGGGATTTAAAGATGTTTCAAGATGCAAGTAAAAAGGGAAAGGGAATATTTTCGTCTCTTTTTTTTAGCACTTTGGCGACATGGCCGAGCGGTAAGGCGGGGGACTGCAAATCCTTTTTCCCCGGTTCAAATCCGGGTGTCGCCTGATTAACAAAAGACGCAAAATACCTATTATCTTATGTTTTGTTGATATAATTTGTCAAATTTGTCCACAACAGAAGAAGTCGGAGGAAAAGGACTCTTGATACTCCCTTGATTCTAAACATCTGAGGGTTCTGTTTTCTAGAGTACTGTAAATTCTTTAGGAGTCAAGGAAAGTTTATAGTAATGAAAGGAAATCCGTAAATCTTGATATAATAGTCCGCCCAATACTTACTACTAATGTATAGGGACTGTTTCTTGATTGAATGGCGGGATAGAAAATCGAATTAGTAGTTGTGGAAAGCGCGGAAGATACTTTGTATACAAATTCATAAAAATTCTTGAGTACTTAGGAATTTAATCAATCTAATATCGATTGAATAGATAATTGGATTTTACTTATACATATCTATTCTATTTTTTTACATACATTTTGACTTTTCTATTTTTATATAACGTACAAAAAGAAATTCTTTCTTTTTGGTTTAGGTAATTCCTAGTCAAGAATGGAGTAGGTTGTCTTCAAATTGTTTTCCAGAGAAAATCGAGAAACGTTAAGGATTAGATCAAATAGAAAGGGCTATGTAAAAAAAAACGAAATAGGAGTATGTAATAGATAACGATCCATTTTGATTCTAGACTTTTCGATTTTTTACTTAATGAAGAACAACAAAATAAAGACTAGGTCTTATTAATCTTATATCTTAGTCTTATTAATCTTCTATCTTAGTAAGATTTTATTAACACTTCCAACTTCCCAGGGTTTTGCCCTTATTTTGTTTTTCTTTGTCCTTGTGTTTAATCTTTTCTAATTCTACTAGCAATCCTATAAGAATTTCTTGCAATATAGAAGAATTTATTCTAATTAATTCTATTTCTTGAATTCTTTCATCAATGGTATTGGGCAAAATCAAATCCCTTTTTTGACTCTGTGCCGGCGATTCTATTATTATTAGTATTAGTGAAGAATAATGGAAAATTTATTTCATATTCATATAGATAGGAGACATAATTCACATGGATATAGTAAGTCTCGCTTGGGCTGCTTTAATGGTAGTCTTTACATTTTCTCTTTCACTAGTAGTATGGGGAAGAAGTGGACTCTAAGGATACTATTAATTGAGTTCAGAAATCAAACTGTACCGATTCTTTTAGAGATCGTTCTGCAAAGACTTTTTTAATTTAACTATTGAAATTGAATTCAAATTCAATTGAATTAAAAGAATCTTCATTATATTCGATTATATTCGGGTGGAGTAATGTATTCTATGAATAATATATTAATAATATATGAATAATACCCTTTTAATCTAAGATATCTTATCTTCTCCGACAAGTCACATATTGCGCACTTAGTGCTTAGTTTAGTATTTGTTTTATTATTTTAAATTTTATTTTAGAAATTGGATTTATGCTATATTTTATTGACTTGACTCATTTCATATCATGATTCAAATCTTTAAAAGATTAAAAAATCTGTGAGGTTTACTTTACTAATCTTTTTCCTCGACACCGGAAAAGGTTTTTATAGAATTCTTTTCCTTGGATGATCTGTTAACTGCTCAATCAATTACTTCTGCCTTCTTCTTCAAAATGGTAAAAAAAGTTTTCTTGATTTTCTTTTTTTAATATATATGTTCTTTTATTTATATGTTTATATGCCCAGACTCTTTTTTTTCCTTTTCATTTATTTTATTCTTTCGTTAAATGCGATTCCGTAATTTCTATTGAAAATAATCAGAAATCTAGGAATTCGAATTGTAAGAGTAAGAGTTGTTTTTCGACTATTTCAGATTAATTGGAATCAACACAAATGAAGAAAAAAGAAATAGAATTGGGGCTTTATGTACATTACATAGAGATAATTGATTTCTAGATATATGAATATGGATATAAAGATGATATTCTAGATTGATCTACATTAAGTATATTTTTATTTAAGTATATATTTGTATATAGTACAACTGTATACACTAGAATAACAAAAATAGATAGTATGGTAGAAAGAAAAGTTTTCTTTCTACCATACTATCTGATCTTATAGAATACTGCTGATTCTAGTCCGCTCATTTCATCTAAAACGGCGAAATTGGAATCCTTTTCATTTTCTAATCGCCGATATTAATAAGAACTAAGAAGTCAAGTTTCATTCAAATTAATCACTTTGACTGACAGTTTTTACGTATATTATAAGTAAAAAGGCAGTAGGAACAAGAATGAACAGCGCAGTAGCAATAAATGCGAGAATATTTACTTCCATAGTCTCACTCTTTCGTTTTTCTTTACTTTGCAATAACTCGGGATTTAATCCCATAGAGATGATAAATCTTTCGCCTCTAAATTCAATGATATGAATTCCATCTCGATGATATCGAATCGAATCAATATCATGAATAACAATATCGGAGCTATCAAATCGATTTATCGTTGAGAATTGAATAGTATAACATAGAAAGATCGTTTATCCATACCGAATCCAAAAAGGGATTCCTGGTATAATCGAGAATTTTTTTTTTACTTTATTTTTCATTCTTTTCCATTCTTTTTTTTCTATAAAATTCTCGCCTTCCTTAGTACAATCCATTTGTCGAAGTCTCATCTAACCGTGTTTTTTTATTTTGAGACTTAGACTCGTTATAAACAAACCCAAACAAAGAAACAATAGAAGCAAAATGGAGAAAGGGGAATTAAGTTCTAAACTCTTTGTTAATGATCTAATCTTATTGTAAGTAAAACAAAAAAAAAGTGTGATAAAGACAAGGGCAAGTACAGTATAAAAAAGATCGAATATTCTACCAAATTCCATTTTATTTGTATCGTATAAATACAAATTCGATTTGTGTATGGACTGCCACGAAAGATATGGTACTCGATTCGATTTCATTACACGAATCGGTAGAAATCAAAAAAGTCAAACTCAGTATGGTATCTCTTGGAATCCTGAATATAATGTTATCTATGATTGCACTAATCCATATATGTCTTTATCAATCGGTACTAGTTGAAGAACTGAAAATTTCCATATTTCTATTTGCTTTGATGAGAACTGAAAAACGAAAATAAATATGAAAATAAATAGAATAAATATGAAAATAAATAGAAAAAAAGAAATAGAAATAATAAATAATAAAAAATAAGAAAAAAGAAAAAGAAAGAAATGGAAATAAGGTTCCCTTTTGAAATGAAATTATACTATTTGTCCTCGTTTGACAGAAAATGGAGAGAGAATTTGATATATATATATATTTTAGTAAATTATTGAATTTTGATCTGTCGGGACTGACGGGGCTCGAACCCGCAGCTTCCGCCTTGACAGGGCGGTGCTCTGACCAATTGAACTACAATCCCAGAGAAATGAAATAAAGTATAGAGCATACATATTCTTATGATTTCATTCAAACCCTTTCTAGTTAGATTTTAGATTGGAATTGCCACGTTGTAACAGAGACGTGAGTTTTCTATTGCTAAACACATGGATATAAACTTTAGCGATAACGACACGGATTACTACTCATTTTTTCATTATGTCAAATCCAAATCGATTGATAATCAATCTTTCAATGAAAAAAGAGTCTTTTTTTCTTTACATTTCTCTTTTTCTTATACTTTATACTTACAAATCCTGATATGAATCTGGATCAAGAGCAAGATCCGAATTTGTGGAAAAAAAAAAATAGAGCAAATCAAATAAATAATAAATAACAGGTAAAAATATATCAGAAATTTTGACTTTTGTCCGCTTTTGTACGTATCAAGCATTTCAAGAGAACAAAGGGGTTATACCATTTCGTGGTGGATCAGTGAATTATTGGGCCGAGCTGGATTTGAACCAGCGTAGACATATTGCCAACGAATTTACAGTCCGTCCCCATTAACCGCTCGGGCATCGACCCAGGAAGAATCAACTCCAGACTTATTATATTAACTTAATATATTTTAATATATTTTATTTATATTAACTTAATATATTTTATATTAAAAATCCATGATCAACTTCCTTTCGTAATACCCTACCCCCAGGGGAAGTCGAATCCCCGCTGCCTCCTTGAAAGAGAGATGTCCTGAACCACTAGACGATGGGGGCACAGTTGCCCGACCGTCAGCATATTATGCTCATAGTATGAACAGTTTTTTGAAATTGTCAATATAACGAAATAGTCTAATTAGATTTGAAAGGTCTTTCCGTCTTTCATGATTATTTTTGATTCGTCATTTATATCCATGAATTATTCATTCTAATATCAATTGGAATTTTTATTATTTTTTTTTTTTATTAATTATTTTTTTTTTTACTAATTATTTTGTTTTTATTTGAATTTAAAAAATATTTTTAAATATTTAAAATAATATTAAATATTTAAAATAATATATAAAATAATATATAAATATAATAAAATATAATAAAAAAAAAATAATAAAATAGATAAAATAATAGAAATCGAAGAAATAGAATAGAAGAATAGAAATAATACGAAAGATTCTTTCCTTTCAAGGAATGGAATGATTGATTTCCCAGCAAGCCGTAAAGGAGGGTTAAACCCCACTTCTTCCGCTTTCCTTTCATTCATTGATTACCTCATTGGTAAGTAAGGGGGATGGGCATATCTCTATCGCCGACTATATTAATAATATATATATACTTATTAATTTGAATTTAATTAATAATAAATATATTTACTTTACATAGATTTGATTTATAATCTAGTTCCCTAGATATATGTTGTCCGCATAGTGGCTCATTCCTGAATTGGATCAAATGGGCCCTTTTAACTCAGTGGTAGAGTAACGCCATGGTAAGGCGTAAGTCATCGGTTCAAATCCGATAAAGGGCTTTGGCCTTTTTTTTTCAAAAAAACTCCAGCGGTAGTATTTTTATTTGATTTGAAAGGACAATAGAGATGTTGTTGATATTTGTAATAAAAAGAAAAATAAACAAAAAACTCTAATAATTCATTCTAAAATTTCTATATTATTATATAATTTTAGAATGAATTTTAGTATAAGAATTATAGTTATAAAGTTGAAGATTTGTTTATTATATTATACTGAGATTATATTATACTGAGATAAGCTGGTTCTTAAATTGCGAAAATGAAATTAACCGTAAAGTTTAGATTAGAAATCAACAAAAGAAAAAGTAAGTGGACCTAACCCATTGAATCATAACTCTATTTACTATTATGAATATTAAAATTCGATATAATGAAATTGGAACAGTAGATCCGCTATCCGCTTTTTCTTTAATTTTCATATTTTTTTTATTAGACTCTGAAAAAATTTGTCGATATTTCTGATTCAATTTTCTTGTTTTTGTCCCTAGTTATTCTATAGGAATAAATAGGAATAAATCAGTATTCCCTTCTTCCGCAGAAAAGTTTTTTTGAAGTGACAACATAAGACATATAAGAAAGATTTAAAATATCTTTCTTTAATTCCAGACCAAAAGATCAATTTTATATTGATAGTTTTATACGTATATAAGATTTATCTTTTATGTATAAATAGATAATCAAATTTATATATCTATCAGATAATGGTTTCATGGACCAAGTCTTTCCATATCGATGCATACACAATATTTTTATTACACCAAGACAATATAATGCAGAATAACTAAAAAAAAATTTCATGGAAAGTTTCCTATTATTATTTAATATTGCATTGAATTAAATAAGAGGAAATCTCCTTTTTCTTTTCTGACAGATAAAAAGTAAATAGAATAAAATATTTGAAGTGTCTTTCTTGCTTTGACCTGTGAAAAGACATATTCTGGGGTTTTAGTTCATATTCTATTCATCTGAAGGCAAAAGAAATAGAATAATAAAGGAAAATCTAATAAAGAAAAAAAGAAATAAAATGAAAGAATAAAGATAAAAAATAAGAAATAAAATTAATTAAAATGAATATTGTAGTCGTTTACTGCATTTGGTTCATGATTTTATCTAAATCGAATTATTAACGGATAAAGAATTTTTTTTTAATCTTCGAAACCCATTCTAAATTAGAAGGGACAATGTACGAGAAATCAAATCATACATAAATGATAGAAGCTTGTAGGGCCCTGAAAATACTATGAGGTGCTCGGAAATGGTTGAAGTAGTTGAATAGGAGGATTGCTATGACTATAGCCCTTGGTAAATTTACCAAAGATGAAAGTGATTTATTTGATATTATGGATGACTGGTTACGTAGGGACCGTTTCGTTTTTGTAGGTTGGTCCGGTCTATTGCTTTTTCCTTGTGCATATTTCGCTTTAGGAGGCTGGTTCACAGGTACAACTTTTGTAACCT